CATTGATATACAAGTTATCTTGCCATTTCTTTTTTTGGTCTCATATAACAACCATCTAATAATAGAAGGCTTATATATCTAATATATATATATTATTAGTGATTAGTTATTCGAAGACTTATATATTATTATATCTAATATATATATTATTAGTGATTAGTTATTCGAAGACTTATATATTATTATAATTATTATATATAATATATATTAGATGAATCGTAAAAAAGAACTCAAAATGAATGTTTTGGGGGAATACTCGTTTGGAAAGGGCTGTTTTTTCGTTTAGGCGACACCATTATCTAACGAATCCGTGTACATTTCAATTGGAATTAGGAATTCCGTGTACAAACCCAAGTGGTTCTTTCTTATCGTAACTGCTTCCATATACATCCGAGCCCCTATGGATTACAATTATACATTACAATAAAGAAGGAGGATTTTCAATGCGAGATCTAAAAACATATCTTTCCGTCGCACCGGTACTAAGTGCTCTCTGGTTCGGGGCTTTAGCGGGTCTATTGATAGAGATCAATCGTTTCTTCCCGGATGCCTTGACATTCCCCTTTTTTTCCTAGTTATTAACTATTGACGTGGGAGGTGGTGAAGAAGATTAGAGATAGAATCAAAAGATCTTTTACTAAACCCTCCCCCTCTTTTCTTGTATCTAAAATAGAATTCGATCCGATTAAGTACAATAAAGTAAAGGAGGAAAGAGAAATAAAAACGTAGATTCAACCCCGGCAAAATTTGGTTTACGCATCCAATTCAATTGATAAAAAATATCGTGAGAGCGCAAATTTGTCTAAAACAAGAATATCATACAAGATGTCTAAAACAAGAATATCATACAAGATATTGACAAGAATATCATACAAGATATTGAAATGAAATAAGACTATCTTCGAATAGAATTCTATTGTAAATAGAACTAAATGAAAGAGAGTTAGAAATCGTTATTTTACTTTTTTCTATGTATATTAATTTAGATTCTTTTTATTTATTTAATTGAATATTACTTACTATATTTTGTTGTGATTGCAACGAAATCTTTGCAAATTTCTAGTTAGAGCAACTTCTATTTCTTTTTTTCCTTCCTTTTTTTTTACCTTTAGATCGGAAAAAAGAGGGGTTGGTTAAATCAAAAACTCAAAGGGGGTTTATGTTATGGCCAGGGGTAAAGATGCCCGTGTAACGGTTATCTTGGAATGTACCAATTGTGTTCGAGGGGGTGTTACTAAGGAATCAACGGGTATTTCCAGATATATTACTGAAAAGAATCGACACAATACGCCTGGTCAATTGGAATTGAAAAAATTCTGTCCCTATTGTTACAAACAGACAATTCACGGGGAGATAAAGAAATAGATCGAATCAAGAGTCAAGTGTCTGTCTTTTTTTTACAAGGAACATGAAAAGGGACACACCGTATTCTTAATTGTTATAGGGAACAGGATTTCTAGAATCTATGATATGGCTTAAATCTCTAATAACTTTTCTAGAATAGAAAAAAGAAAAAACGAAACCCTTTCCTTTTGTCATTCTCATTTTTTTTGGATCAGATTCAACTAGTATTTTCAGGATAAGGACTAAACAAACCATGGATAAATCCAAGCGACTCTTTCTTAAATCTAAGCGATCTTTTCGTAGGCGTTTGCCCCCGATCCAATCGGGGGATCGAATTGATTATAGAAACATCAGTTTAATTAGTCGATTTATTAGTCAACAAGGAAAAATTTTATCGAGACGGGTAAATAGATTGACTTTAAAACAACAAAGATTAATTACTATTGCTATAAAACAAGCTCGTATTTTATCTTTATTACCTTTTCGTCCGAAGGCGCAACGGTTTAAAAAGGCGCAACGGTTTAAAAGAAGCCAGTCGACGGTTTAAAAGAAGCCAGTCGACCGCCCGAACTGTTGGTCTTAGAACCAGAAATAAATAAAAAAAAAAAGCTTACTCCTCGATTGAATTAGTTGAGAGTTTGTTTGAAAAATTCGAGAATCCAATCTTGCTTAGATTGTTGTATTGTAAGAAAAAACAAGAATGTGGGAACAAGAAATCTTTTTTTATTGGATATTGGACGTCTTTACTGATTTTATTTTGAGCGGCTTTATCATATTCTCTTTTTTATCATATTCTCCTTATCCTATTAATTTCTACTCTACCTTCCCGGAGTTCATTCTCCAGCGCACTAGATTTCCAATATTGTAGCGGATTCTTGCCAATCTACTTCTTTTAGGATCTGATTGGAAATCATATAAAGACAATTCCTATTTAATATAGCTAGTTGGGCAAGCATTTTACGATTAAGAAACAACTGCCTCTTGTACAGATTGTGTATTAATTTACTATAAATAGAGGATCTCCCATTCTCGCGAATTGCTGCATTTATTCGAGTGATCCACAAACGACGAAAATCTCTCTTTTGTCTAGTTCTATCTCGATGAGACGAAAACCAAGCTCTTATTCTCTGTTGAATGATTGCTCGAGTCAGGTTTCCACGAGCCCCCCGCCAGCTTGATGCAAAGAAACGCGTTTTTGTTCTACGTCTACGAGCTATATATCCCCGTCTAATTCTGGTCATTGAATAAATGAAACTTTAATGAATAACTAATCAATTTCTTTTCTTTCAGTTATTCTTTTCCTCTTTCCTAGTTTCTTAATACCAAAACGGATTCTTCCAACGTATAAAACAAAAATTCCAACGGCTTTGGCTACTATAACCTTCCCGACCACGATTTTTCTTTTTTTTTTTTTATCGGCATTTCACCTCGAAATAAGAAATTGTATTGATACTCGGTATTAAAAAACATAAAAGATAAAAAAATACTCAATAGAAATGAATAAAGAAATGGTGGGTTCCTTCGTTTCTATGGTTACGTCTTAAACGGTGAGGTCCTCTCTATACACCGGAGCCCCTTACTTCATTTAATCAATGCCATTGGGAACGTGTACAGTTCACATTCTCTGGCTCTACCCATGAATTATCTAGTCATAGGTCTTTCACAACGAGACCTACCTATACAGTAACGATATTGAATTATGAAGATTAGCTGAGTCGCTGACCCTTTTAGTCCGTTTTTTCCAATTTTTCCAAAGTAGAGGCATGAGATTTCTGCTTTGAAAATGGCATTTCCCCCGCTTAATGGATAACCATTTGTTACCAATGGGGAATTTTTTCATCTTCAATTCAAAATTGAAATGATTGGATTTGCACCAATGGAAACCATAAATTCCAACACGCTAGAATATATCTTTTTTTTATGTCTTTTTTAGTGAACGGCCCTTGCTTCCATTTTATCCCATTCACAGGTACTGACATTGAGACTTGAAAATGAGTTTCCTTTATTTTGTCCGAGCGAGGATCTGAACGAGTCGCACATACACCCTAGTACATGTTCCTCGGCGCTGAGGACATCCCCGCAGGGCGGGCGATTTCGTGACATTTCTGATTGGCTGTCTTGTGTTTCTAATAAGTTGTTTAATAGTTGGCATCTTGAATCGTATCCATAATGAGTGGGTGGGTTTAGATCAATCCAAACCCGGTCTGCTTAGGAACAATTAGGAACAACCGTCGACATTATGAAACTCCGCGGTTGTGATTAGGAGAAGGTAAGGGACGTGCAATCAAAACATCTCGTAAAAAAGAATTTCAAATGGATGTTTTGGGAGAATGCTCGTTTGGAAAGGGCTGTTTTTTCGTTTAGGCGACACCATTATCTAACGAATCCGTGTACATTTCAATTGGAATTAGGAATTCCGTGTACAAACCCAAGTGGTTCTTTCTTATCGTAACTGCTTCCATATACATCCGAGCCCCTATGGATTACAATTTATACATTACAATAAAGATATACACTACAATAAAGAAGGAGCAAGTGTTTCTTCCCAGATGCGTTGACATCGCCTTTTTTTCCTTTTTTTTTTCGTAGTCATTTTAAAGGGAAAACGAAAGGCAAACTTATCGCAATTTTGGGGGTCTGGTTTCATCCGGTGCGTCGGGGTCGAGCGAATTGTCCTGACTAGCACTTTCATCCGGTGCGTCGGGGTCGAGAGAATTGTCCTGACTAGCACTTTCCTCCCGTAGACGAGCAAGAAGATTTTGAATCCCTATATCATCAACAATTCCATAATATTTGGCTTCGGTTGCTGTCATAAAATAATTTCTTTCCAAATGGTCGTTTAGAACCTCCCGGGGTAGCCTTGTTCTTTCTAGATAAACCCTTATGACCATGTTGCGAATGTCTTCTACTTCCCCTGAGTCCAGTTGTACCTCTAGCGTTTTGTCTTTGTGAGTATAATCGGACTCGGGCTGATGTATCATTACCCTAGCGTTAGGGCCCATTAGGCGTTTGGACGTTTCTCCGCCGACCAGTAGAAAGGATGCCATTGAGGCGAGTACCCCCAGGCCTAGTGTATACACAGGAGGTGTTACGTATTGCATAGTATCATAAATGAGTAATCCGGCTACTGCCATCCCGCCGGGAGAGTTTATAAAGAAATAAAGATTTTGAGTCGCATCCTGTATGGTGAGAAATATCATCAGCCCAGCAATGTGATTCGCGACCTCGAAGTGAATTGCGTCGCCTAAAAAGATGGATCTGGTTCGATAAAGTACGTTATACAGGTCAACCCAAGTCGCGTCGTCGTCTTCCTCTTCATCTTCTTCGTCTCCGTCAAGCAGGAAAGGGATTTTAGGCATACCAATCGGCATAAAAATAAAAAGCGAGCAAGAAAACCAAACCGCGACCCTAAAAGAAGTTAAAGAAGTTAGAGTAAATGTTTTGTTATCGGCCTTAGGCGGGTCGGGCTCTCTCATGTGTAATCGACCCGCGGCCGGCTTGGTGTGGAAGCGTCAGAATGCCTTGATTGTTTTAATCATAGTGTCTTTTATTTTTATGGAAAAATTATTACGATAGGTCTTTTGAATGATTAACAACTAAACTATATGTATTCGTTCATAGAAAATGGGATCCACCCCCATTGCGTATTGGTACTTATCGGATATAGAATAGATCTGCTTCTCATTGTTCCTACGAACCGAATTGTTACGTTTTTACTAAAAAAACAAGAATATAACAACTATTAATCCTTTCTCCGAGAGAATCCACCGAAAAGGGGAGGTCCAGAGCATCGTTTTTCCAATGCAATAAAGTTACATAGTGTCTATTTTTCGTTGATAAAGGGGTATTTACATGGGTTTGCCTTGGTATCGTGTGCATACCGTCGTATTGAATGATCCTGGCCGTTTGCTGGCTGTCCATATAATGCATACAGCTTTGGTTGCTGGTTGGGCCGGTTCGATGGCTTTATATGAATTAGCCGTTTTTGATCCCTCTGACCCCGTTCTTGATCCAATGTGGAGACAAGGTATGTTCGTTATACCCTTCATGACTCGTTTAGGAATAACTAATTCATGGGGTGGTTGGAGTATCACAGGGGGAACTGTAACGAATCCGGGTATTTGGAGTTACGAAGGTGTGGCCGGCTCACATATTCTGTTTTCTGGCTTGTGCTTCTTGGCAGCTATCTGGCATTGGGTGTATTGGGATTTAGCAATATTTTCTGATGAACGCACAGGAAAACCTTCTTTAGATTTGCCCAAGATCTTTGGAATTCATTTATTTCTTTCAGGGCTAGCTTGCTTTGGTTTTGGCGCATTTCATGTAACAGGGTTGTATGGTCCTGGAATCTGGGTGTCCGATCCTTATGGACTAACTGGAGAGGTACAACCTGTAAATCCAGCATGGGGCGTAGAAGGTTTTGATCCTTTTGTTCCAGGAGGAATAGCCTCTCATCATATTGCAGCGGGGACTTTAGGTATATTGGCGGGTCTATTTCATCTTAGTGTCCGTCCGCCCCAACGTCTCTACAAGGGATTGCGTATGGGCAATATTGAAACCGTCCTTTCCAGTAGTATTGCTGCTGTCTTTTTTGCAGCTTTTGTTGTTGCTGGAACTATGTGGTATGGTTCAGCAACTACCCCTATTGAATTGTTTGGTCCCACCCGTTATCAATGGGATCAGGGATACTTCCAGCAAGAAATATATCGAAGAGTTGGCGCGGGGCTAGCCAAAAATCAAAGCTTATCAGAAGCGTGGTCTAAAATTCCTGAAAAATTGGCTTTTTATGATTACATCGGGAATAATCCTGCAAAAGGGGGATTATTCAGAGCGGGTTCAATGGACAGCGGGGATGGAATAGCCGTTGGGTGGTTAGGACATCCTATCTTTAGAGATAAAGAGGGGCGTGAACTTTTTGTACGTCGTATGCCTACTTTTTTTGAAACATTTCCGGTTGTTTTGGTAGACGGAGACGGAATTGTTAGAGCCGACGTTCCTTTTAGAAGGGCAGAATCGAAGTATAGTGTGGAACAAGTAGGTGTAACCATCGAGTTCTATGGTGGCGAACTCAATGGAGTCAGTTATAGTGACCCTGCTACTGTTAAAAAATATGCTAGACGCGCTCAATTAGGTGAAATTTTTGAATTAGATCGCGCTACTTTGAAATCGGATGGTGTTTTTCGTAGCAGTCCGAGAGGCTGGTTTACTTTTGGGCATGCTTCGTTTGCTCTGCTCTTCTTCTTCGGGCACATTTGGCACGGTGCTAGAACCCTCTTCAGAGATGTTTTTGCTGGTATTGACCCGGATTTGGATACGCAAGTGGAATTTGGAGCATTCCAAAAACTTGGAGATCCAACTACAAGAAGACAAGCAGTCTGATACAGGATTGCATTTCTATGTTATTTTTTTTTCTTTATTTTGTTGATTTCACATAGGTTAACCGAAAAATCTTCTTCGCCTTTTCTTTGACCCTTTCTTTTTCTTTATCGGAGAGATAATCTCAAATAAATAGGTACGGAAGTTATAATTGTAAGTAAAGCACGATCGAATTTATGGAAGCATTGGTTTATACATTCCTCTTAGTCTCCACTCTAGGGATCATTTTTTTCGCTATCTTTTTTCGAGAACCGCCTAAAATTCAAACTAAAAAGACGAAATGATTTTTGATTATATCAATTGAAGAGCCTCCCAGCATTGGGAGGCTCATTACTTCAACTAGTCCCCGTGTTCCTCGAACGGATCTCTTAATTGTTGAGAGGGTTGCCCAAAAGCAGTATATAAGGCATACCCCGTAAAACTTACAAGTAAACCAGATATAGAGATGGCGACTAGGGTTGCTGTTTCCATTATTAGATAATTTCAAGAACAAAAAAATGGATCTCGGAAAAAGCGTTTATTTACAACGGAATGGTATACAAAGTCAACAGATCTCAATTAATACAAAATAGGATGTATGGCTACACAAACTGCTGAGGAGAGTTCTAGAGCTAGACCAAAAAAAACAGGTTTAGGGGGGTTATTGAAACCATTAAATTCAGAATATGGTAAAGTAGCTCCTGGGTGGGGAACTACCCCTTTGATGGGTCTTGCAATGGCTCTATTTGCGGTATTCTTATCTATTATTTTGGAAATTTATAATTCTTCCGTTTTATTGGA